TCTATTCTTGGCTCCAAGGGTTCCTTACAAGGAGCAGTCTGGCTTTATCGGATTGGAATCGATCTTGTGACGGGCGGTCTTTTAGCCATATACCGACTTGCTTTGCTAGCGATGGCTTTATCATACGGTGTCCTATGAACCAAGTTTTTCCATCGTCAGCTTTTTTAGAGCCATCAATAAAGCTAGCAAAGACATTTGTCATGATCGCGCCACTCGACGAAAGACTTTTTCTGGGGTACGGGGGGGAATCCATAACGGACTCCTCCTCTTTAGTAGGGCGCTGTCTTGGTTTAGGGGGAAGACTTTCTCATCTTGGACTTCAAAAGTCTTCCAGTTAGAAGAAAGTGTGATCATTGGTCCGATCTTTCCCAAAGACGCTACGCTAGTCTTTGCCTTCCCTTCCCCCTACTTCCCTATCCTCTGCCTCGCTGCGCCCCTTCTCTCTTCTACCTACCTATCAGTCGCCCTTATTAAGGCCCTGCTCTACTCAAACGGATTTCGCTCTTAGTGGATATAGAAGCTTCTGCGATCGGGTAGAAAAAGCTGTTAAAGAAGGAGCTCTTTGTGGAAGATCAACTGAAAGAGGCGACCGTTGATAGCATTGATTGATAATTTCGTATATAAAGATCTGATTCGTTTTTTCAAGCTATGAATGTAGAAGTGGGATGGAGATCAGGTTGAACTAACACGGGTTAATCTAACAATTCAATATCTATATCAGCCGCTTTCAATAATCCGTTCTTCTGATAGTATCTATACTTCAATCTTTAAGAAGAAAAAAGGCATATGTATGCATGCCAGTCCTTCTGTCCAAGGAAAGCGGGAAAATAGACCTGACCTATATCTGACCAGGTATGAAGAATTGCTTTTCATCTCTAAGAAATCGATTATATCAAAGAAATTTCCCCTAACCTAAGAGAGACCATATTCAAACGAGCTACATACGCAGGAGCGATAACTAGAGTACTAGAGCCAAGGAGCTAGAGAGACTGGAGTGTTAAAGTAATGAGGGGAGCAATGGCTTCGAAATAAACGGATCTCACTCAAAAAAACTCTCCCTCCCTGAACCCTGAAATAGAGAGTAGAGAGTTTTTTAAAAAAGAAATAAAGCAAGGGGCGAGTAAGCACTAAACTTTTACATCTAATAAAAAAGACGTAGGGACCTACCTTCCTATGAAAGGAAGTGAAGATTCAGTCTTTTTACTGACTTTTTCTACCTGCATTTTACAGTGAAGCTGATCTCTTCATCACTCTCTTTCTCTCCACTGGCCCGGGAGATGTGTAAACAACTCAAGATGGGATCTCATTGAAGTCGCTCTTATATAGCATTAACGCCTTTACAAAGGTACTGGGCTCTATTTTTTCCTACTTTTACCTTCCACCTTGGACTAAGACTTTAAATAGTTTTTTATACTCTTTCCTTTGCAGCTCTCATTGGCAACCTTTGAATTTCTCTATATCCTAAAATAAAATAGTATAGGCTCGTCCAGCCCTAACAATCCCTTTGAGACATCCGAATCAGAAGTAAGCCCTTGTAACCTCCATGGATCAAGAGAGAAAGAGGAGCTGTGCTAAGTCTTTATTTAATCCATTCCCATGAAAGCAAATTTAGCCACGACCACGACAGCCAAGTAAAAGACTGCCTTTCATTATTTTAGATGCCTTCGCTAGTTAAAAGGAAAGGTTCCCTTTTTATATTCATTCAGATACGCAATAAATCGAACAATTATTATTTATACTTTTACTTGTGGACAACCAATTTGGATCTTGCCAAATTTGGAGTCTCTTTTTTTACTTTTCTGCCTCCCATATTGAGACTGCACTGGTGTATGAAATATTGGGTTAGTTATTCTAAGATTGCTTGACTCGGATTATTCATTACATCACCGACCTTTAGTATTAGCCATACTATTTACCTATCCTTTTATACTCCCCATATATTATGTTATGGGGCACTGAAATAGAAAAGAGAGAAGCGGCTCTTGCCTCGTGATTGGGATTCAGTAGTAGATTCAGAAGTTGTTGGACCGGTCGATGTACAAATTCTTTATAGGGAGTCGATTTGCGGGGTCGCGAAATCAGTCAATCCTGTTGATCCCAAACCGCCTAATTATACCTAAATCACTGGGGGCGGCGGGCGTTTGAGGCTGATAAAAGGGGCTGAAATGGTGGTGGAGAAGTTTTTTGGTAGAGTTTAGGAGTCTGCGAGACATTTTTTACAAGAGGAGGTGCCAGCTGGTTTATACTTTTGGCTTTCTAAAAAAACCCAAAAAAGCGTCAGCGAAGAAAAGAAATGTTAGGATGGGCTGGTCGAGCTAGCTCTAATCGAATTGTGACATCACGTAAAGTAAGTTTGCCCTAATTGAAGTACACAGGGAAAAGGACTGAAAGCCAAGGGGAAAACATCCATTTCTTTGACAGAGAATCGGATTTGCTAGTATATAGAAGATTTAAGGCCTAACGAGTGCCTTGAAAACTTTTTGCCATTCGGAGATGGGAG